GTGTAACATTGAAGACGATTACTTTTTGTCCAGTAATTCCAAAACTCGATTTTTTAAACATTTTTGGTCAAAAATGTGAAAATTACTACAATTTTCAGGCCTGTGGCTGCCAAACTAGTTCAATCCGCTTAAAAAATAGAACAGGAAAATCAAGGCATTTGAAAAGTACTAAAATTTAGCGGTCAAAATCCCCTAAATTTTGTAAAGTCTGTTGAATTGTAGGTTAAAAAAAATTCCTTGTTATTTTTTTTTAAAAAAGGTGGAGAAAGGTAATAATACAGAAGAACTGAAAGTAAAAATTATTTTATGAAAAAAAAAGGAGGGTGTGTCTTCCTAGCGCGAATAGAGGTCAAAAAGCAATTCTCTTTTAGCCAAATATATATATATATATAAAGTGGCTAAAAAGTAACCAGTCTCAAAAGTGATTCGACCTTGAGGTCGTAACAGTTGTTGATAAATAACTGTCATAGAATAGGAAGTGTAATGTAATAGAAGCTTAGGTGGCTATATCCATAAATTAAAACCACCATGTAGATTTCATATACATACATACAATGTACATAGACGTACGTATGCGAGCGGAAACAGTGCCGAGGTAGATGAACGGGGGCTAAATGAGGACGAGCGGGTGAATAAGAGCAAGTCGACAGGTAGGTATAAAGGATTATAAACGTTTTACATGGGTGTACCATGTATACGCCCGGTGTATGCAGCCAGCGCGCATGCGCACTGTGTAAGCAGGTTATGTACATAAAAAGTTGTAAAATAAGGTGGTATGTGAGTTCTTGTTGGTCACTTAGGATGTAGATATAAGTAAAGAAGACTTGCGGAAGTTGTAATGATGGGGCTCGTTAGAGTCGTGTAGGGTAGGGCGGCTGACTGGCGCCAGAGTGGGTAAATCTGCTGAGCTTAAGGTTGCCCTGGAGCGTGAGTGTCTCGCTACCTTAGCATCTTCAGTGCTATGCTCTAAGTGTAAGCTACCTGGGCTATAGAAGGTTCAAGATTAAGATGGCGGCGAAGGTAAATCAAACCATACAGGTGACGAAGTATCCAAATGACTTGATTTGGATCTTCTGGTTTCATTGCGAGAGCGTGCCGGTAAGCTGGTTGGCTCCCTGACCCCCAATAACTTCTAATCACCCTTGATCGATGGATTTGATGAGATTGGTTCCCACAATCATAGATACTTTGGTTAGTGGCTGAGCTGAGATTGGGGCTAAGAATCACATTGTGGTGAAGTAGTATTTAATTTTATTTATTGATTTAACGGAGAGTTCACTAGTTCATAAAATTATAGCAAGGAAAAGTCCTATAAAAATGGAGATCAGGGTGAGGGACTTGTGGGCTTGTGGAAGGATTAAGGGAGTAGGATTAAAATCTAAGAAAACTAGCTGAAGGAAGAACCCAGCGGCTACAGCTGCTAAGGCTAGGATGGTTGTTGCTCAGTTTACATATGGGTCGTTCTCTAGCTTTGCATGATAGGTGTTATTTTTTATGGTTCTTCATAAGGAACAGAAGGAAAGGCGGAAACTGTAAGCCGCAGTTATGCCAGTGGCAACGAAAATAAGAATAATTATAGGAATTCTTGTTGGGCTGAAAAGGGAGATTTCTAAAATTAGATCTTTCGAGTAAAAACCGCTTAGGAAGGGGGCACCACATAGTGATAAATTGGCGATGTTTATACAGGTTACGGTTAGGGGAGCCTGGTTTGCAACTAAGCCTATATATCGGATGTCTTGGTTATTTGAACTGTTGTGAATAATTATGCCGGCACAAAGGAAAAGAAGGGCTTTGAACAACGCATGAGTATAAAGGTGGAAAAGGGCTAAGGACGGTATGCCCATACCTAAGCTCATTATTATAACCCCTAGTTGGCTTAGGGTCGATAGGGCAATTACTTTTTTTAGATCATTTTCATAGTTAGCTCCGATTCCTGCTATTAAAAGTGTTAAAACCGAGATAAATAGCAGGGCCGGTTTAAACGGGGTGATGTTATTTAAAAAAGGGAAAAAACGGATAAGAAGGAATACCCCAGCGGTAACCAGGGTGGAGGAGTGGACTAGTGCTGAGACTGGAGTGGGGGCGGCCATAGCTGCCGGGAGCCAGCTGGAGAAGGGAATTTGTGCTCTTTTGGTTATGGCGGCAATGGTGATCGTTAAGGCGATTCAGGAGGAGAGGTAAGGATCAAACATTAATGTGATAATTCAATGGCCTTGAAGCACAAGTAATCCGATGGAAATGAGGATTATTACATCACCAATCCGGTTTGCTAGGACTGTAAGTATTCCAGCAGCTAGTGATTTTATATTTTGGTAATAAATAACTAAGACGAATGAAACAATGCCGAGGCCATCTCATCCTAATAGAAGGGCGGGGAGTCTTGGAATAAAAACTAATAGATTTATTGATATCACAAAGAGTATAACTAGTATTGTGAACCGTTTCAAGAACGGGTCGTGTGATATATAGCTGGATGAAAACATTATAACGCAGCCTGAAATCAAGCAGACTACATTACTAAAGCTAAGTCTAATGGTGTCTAAAATTAAAGTGAAGGTCAGGTTGGAGGAGCTGACTTGAAATATAGTCCACTCTAGAAGAATTGACTTTTCTTTTATTAGAAAAATTATAGTTATGGGGAATAAGAGGAGTGAATACCTGAGAAGGAACAGAGAGCTGATAGAGGAAGACTTTAACTTAGTATACATAGGTCAAGTGAAAACTAGATTTCATTTTCAAATCCACAGGCTGATGTTTTCTATTTAAACTAACTTGACTCACTTAAAATCATATAAACAACAAGTCTGGTTTAATGATTAAGAGATTTCCTGGGATCCAGTGGAGGAGTAGTAAAGTATACCCGGGAGCTTTAAAACTAGTAAATGGCTTGATGAACTTGGGGCTTCCTCCGTGTTGGATAGAGGTGAACAGATATATGCTATAGAGGGCTGCTAAGAATCTCATAAGGGATAGGGGGAGAATAAAATAGTTGGATGAAAAAATAACGGAAGGAAAGATTATAATTTCTCCTATCAGGTTGATCCTAGGCGGTGCGGCTATATTTATAATACAAAAGAAGAACCATCATAGTGACAAAGTTGGTATAAACATAATTATTCCTTTAGACAAAAAGAGGCTTCGGGTGTGAGTTTTTTCGTAGGTGTAATTTGCTAAGGCGAAAAGGGCTGAAGAACAAAATCCATGAGAAATTATTAGTACTAGCGCTCCTCCTCATCCTCAGGATGTATTCGAAAAAGCTCCGGCTAGTATGAGGGATATATGCCCAATGGAGGAATATGCAATTAAGGACTTTAAGTCGATTTGGCGAAAGCAAATGATGCTAGTAATTACGCCTCCCCAAATAGCTACAGAAAAAATAATAATGGAGGAGTATGAGGCACAAAAGTTGAAATATTGATGAATTCGGAGGATTCCGTAGCCGCCGAGTTTTAGGAGAATGGCGGCAAGAACTATAGAACCTGCTACAGGAGCTTCTACGTGAGCCTTAGGAAGTCAGAGATGTACTGTAAACATAGGTAGTTTTACCAGAAAAGCTGTAAAAATTAAGAAGGTAATAAAATTTCATGATCAGAAGTTGGAGGTCCTTAGAATTTCTTTTCGAGCGTGGCTAATTATTAGTATGTTTCCGCATCTAAGTTCATGAATTCTTCACAAAATAATTAATAGTAACGGGAGTCTGGCTGCCACTGTATAGATTATCATATATATGCCGGCTTGTAGACGTTCAGGCTGATAACCCCATCCTAGAATTAATAGTAGAGTTGGGATTAATGACGCTTCAAAGAGAAAATAGAAACTGAGAATTCTAGAGGATAAAAAAGTGATGATTAAAATTAAGTTAAGGGAGAGTACAAACATAGTAAATAAAGTATGGTTATTATTAGATGTTTTTACCCTATTTTGTCTGGCAATTATTATTATGAGAGAGATTCAGAGTGTAAGGGAAACCAGGATCGAGGACATAGAGTCTTGAGAAATATAGTAGTTTAATACGGCGTAGTTATATGAAGATCTAAATAAGTGTAAAAAGGAGAGCAGGGCGATTAATGCTAAAGATCAGATTTTTTGATATCATGAATAGCTGGAAAGAGGGAGTAGAAGTATTGCGGATGAAATTATTAGACCTAACATTTCTGGGAGGAAAACCTGGAGACGTAATCATTTCCGCGAGATCGAATAACAGCCACCAATACTGATAAGCCTAAGCTGGCTTCACAAGCACCGAGAGTGATCAGAATTAATGATGTTTGTCCTCTAAAGGCGGTATTGTTAGATAGGGCAAATAACATAATGAAGAGATTTATTGTGGCTGCTTCCAGGCTTAATAACACCCTCAGAAAATGTTTGTATTGGAGAGAAAGGGTTAATAGAGCTATGAAAAAGCCAACTATCCTAATTAATACTAAGTAAAATGTTCTCATATCTTGCAACAATAGCTTAAATCAGAGCATTGGTCTTGTAAGTCAAAGGTGGGTGTGTGCGCCCTTGTTGCTAGCAGGTAAGCTGTTAAGTGAATCGAACACTTGAAATTTGTTTTCAAGACAAATATTTCCCCAGGCAACAGCTAGGCTGAGAGTAGATAATCTAAAAATTTATCTCATGAGACTTGGATAATTGGGTTAATAATAAAGTACGAAAAGTACAAGACGGTGAAAAGCTGACCAATTTGTTCATAAGGGGCTTCTACCGGGCAAGCTCCAATCCAGGTTAAGATAAAAAAGATGCTCACGAATGTTCAAAATAAAAATTGGTTTACAGGGTAAAATGCTAGGGAGCGGAATTGAGCTCGGTGGGTGATAGGGAGAAGAAATAGAATCACGATTGAGCCTACCAGGCCTAAAACACCTCCAAGTTTATTAGGGATAGATCGCAGGATAGCATATGCAAATAGGAAATATCATTCGGGTTGAATGTGCACGGGCGTAACTAGCGGGTTTGCCGGAATAAAATTTTCAGGGTCTCCTAATAGCTGTGGGGAGAATAATGCCAAAAACGACAAGAGCGAGAGTAGAATTACAAAGCCAACTAGATCTTTAAAGGTGTAGTAAGCGTGAAACGGTACCTTCTCCCCATCACTATTTAATCCCAGGGGGTTATTAGAGCCAGTTTCGTGGAGAAAAAGAATATGGAGAACTCTAAGCCCGGCAATAGCAAATGGGAGAAGGAAGTGGAGTGTGAAAAATCGAGTAAGGGTTGCATTATCAACTGCAAATCCTCCTCAGACTCATTCAACTAACATTTTTCCCACATATGGTACAGCTGACAATAAGTTTGTAATGACCGTGGCCCCTCAAAAGGATATCTGTCCCCAGGGGAGTACATAACCTAAAAAGGCCGTCCCCATCGTGAGAAGTAATAAGATAATTCCTACGTTTCATGTGTGCTGGTATAAATATGATCCATAATATATACCTCGTCCAATGTGGAAGTAGATACAAATGAAGAATCATGAGGCTCCGTTAGCATGTAGGGCTCGGAGTAACCATCCGTAGCTAACATCTCGGGTAATGTGTACTACGGAGCTAAAAGCCAAATCTACGTGGGCCGTGTAGTGTATAGCTAGGAATAGTCCTGTTAAGATTTGAATGCCTAGACAAAGACCTAAAAGAGAGCCAAAGTTTCATCAAATAGATAAGTTTGAAGGAGCCGGTAAGTCAACGACGGCTCCTGTAACCAATTTTAATACTGGGTGGGTTTTTCGAATGGGGCTTCGCATAGTTTAAGACTCATTAAAAGGTCGTAGTGATGCGTGCTGATAATAGCAGATTTTGACTACTACAATTAAGTTGAGTAAAAGAATAATTCCTAGACCAATCAGAATGGAGACAGACTCTGGAGAGACTAATTCTGTGCCATATCTTTTAAGATATTTAAGCTCTGAGTAGGTGTTAATAGAAGTTACTATAGAGAAATCTTTAATTGGGAAGAAGTAGAAAATTATAGTGAGGGGGATTAAGAGAATTATAAAAAATAGAAGGGGAGATCCTCTTCCAAATAGAAGGTTTGGTGAAAGCGCGGCCACATAGGCAAATATTACTAACAGGCCACCTACATAAATTAAAAATAGAATATATCCATATCAGGAAGATAACATTATTCTCGTTAAGGAGCATATTAATAAAGTTGAGACTATGATGGCTAAACCTAAACTAAGCGGTTGGGCCATTAAGGGCAGCATAAGCAGGCTAGCTAATGAAAATACTAATATAATTAGGGCGGTCATATCAAGGTGTAGGTTGCTACCTAATCTTAAGCTTCCAATGCTCATATTTTAATTAAACTACAACCTTGTAATAGTAAATAAAGTAAGTCATAGCAAAAATGATTAAAAGAAATGACAGGGAGGCTGGGAGAAATCCTTTTCAGGTTAGGCTTATAAGAAGGTCATAGCGGAATCGAGGGTATCTTCCACGAACTCAAATAAATAAGAATGCAAAGAACAAGACTTTTATTATAAATAAAACATCTCTTTCCATAATAAATCCTGATCTTCCCCCAAAGAAAAGTAGAGCGGAGAACAAGCTTATAACCAAGATGTTTGCATATTCCGCTAGAAAAATCAGGGCGAACCCAGCGGCTCCATACTCAATATTAAAGCCTGATACTAACTCGGATTCTCCTTCTGCGAAGTCAAAAGGAGCTCGATTAGTCTCGGCCACACATGTTACGAATCAGATCATTGAAACCGGAATTATGAGGAAAGACAACCAAATCAGGCTCTGGGATTCTTTAATGTCAATGAAGCTGAAGCTTCCAACTAAAAATAAAGGAAACAGAAGAATTAGTGCCATTCTTACTTCATAGGAAATCGTTTGAGCAATTGCTCGTAGCCTTCCCAATAGTGCATACTTAGAGTTTGAGGATCAACCTGCTAAAAGAGTTCCATATACATTTAGACCAGACACACACAAAAAAAATAAAATACCTCACTTGAAATAACCTAATGAGTACAGGCTTGGGTAGAGTTGTCACAGTAATAAGGCCAAAATAAAACTAAATACGGGGGCAATAAAATAGGGGGAGTAATTAGCCATAGTTGGTTTTGCAATCTCTTTTGTCAGCAGTTTGGCGGCGTCAGCAATTGGTTGTGGGAGCCCTGCCACTCCTACTTTATTAGGACCTTTCCGAATTTGTATATAACTCAGCCCTTTTCGTTCTAAAAGAGTAAAAAAAGCAACTGCTAATAAAATGCAGATGTATGAAATTAAACATGAGAGAGTATAGTAAAACATATATAAAGGAAAGAAATTTCATCTTCATATCTAGGGCTTAAACCTAGTGCACTTACTTCTGCCACCTCTATCATATTATTTCTGTCACATAAAGGATTTTCACCTATGTCTATTGATCCTAAATCAATTGCATTGACTTTGCTAATCTGACATCTTGAGTGTTTACTAGTTATTTATTCGAGCATTATATTGTATCTTGTATAATAATTTTTATTTTAAATTGGTCCTTTCGTACTAAATTTAAAGTACTGTAATTGAAGATAGAAACTGACCTGGCTCACGCCGGTCTGAACTCAGATCATGTAGAATTTTAATGGTCGAACAGACCAACCCTTGAAGACTGCTGCATCTTTAGGATATTCTAGTCCAACATCGAGGTCACAAACTTTCTTTTCGATAAGGACTCTCAAAGAAAATTATGCTGTTATCCCTATGGTAACTATTTCCATTAATCAGAATTTCTGGATCAAAACCCGCGGGTTTGAACATATTTAAGAAGCTTTATTTGTTCCTCAGTCGCCCCAACCAAAATTTAAGATAGATTAATATTTAGATTAATATATTACTTTCTACCTACTTTTTTAAAGCTCAATAGGGTCTTCTTGTCTATCAATTGAATTTAGGTTTCTTCACCTAAAAATCAAGTTCTAGAAGTTTATGTAGAGACAGTTTTGCTCACGTCAAACCATTCATACTAGCCCTCAATTATAGGGCAAATGATTATGCTACCTTTGCACGGTCAGAGTACCGCGGCCGTTGAAAAATTAATTCACTGGGCAGGTCCGACTCCTTATGGGAAGTAAGTCAAGGAGCCATGTTTTTGATAAACAGGCGGAGCACTGTTTTGCCGAGTTCCTTTACATAAATTCATTTGTGTGGAAGGTTTCTTATAAACTTAAATAATTAATCTTAGTTAAGTTATTAGAAATCGGGTAAAATACTCATTTTAGCATTGATGTAAACTGTAACGCATTGTTTTCAGCCTAATCCCCTGTGGTGTAAATAGATTAATTATATTTATGGAATGTGAATGAAATTGTAACAAAATCTCAGCATTATAGCTATTTTCAAGCTTAAATTTAATAAAAAATTTATATATTGAATTTCTTATTGACCTTAGAGCTCATCCTCTAGGGCTTGTCAAAATTGGATTTTTATGCAAATCGAAATATTTAACATAAAAACATTAATTTTGAGTACTTCTATACTTTTAGGGGGAAACTAGCTATCATCTAATACGAAAAAAATTTCATTTCTATCTTGATTTCTAAGAAAGTTTTTGCTACAACTACTCTTACTTTTACTAATATAATGAATCAAGATAGCTCATTAGATTTCGAGATCCTTGATTTAAAATTTAATTCTAGCTAAACCATGATACAAAAGGTACGAGGTTTTATGTCTTCTTTTAAATAATTGAATGATATTTCCTTTTCAGTACTGTTTTGCTAACCCGAGGAGTTAAATTTTAATCACCTTTACTTAACTTGATAATGTTTCTAGTAAGCTTATGAGGCATGTGATCGTGGGTGCAAATTAATAATTTAAAGATAACTTATCTCTTAAGTATATTTTCAGTGTAAGTGAAATGTATTAACATTTATACTATATCTTTCATCCAGGAACAATTTCCATTACCCCTACTATGTTACGACTTATCTCATTTTTCAACGAGAGCGACGGGCGATGTGTGCACGCTTCAGGGCCAAATTCAATGAATTTACATAATTTAACTCTTTACTTTTAAGTCCTCCTTCGGGCCGGAGTTTCAACCAGCCTTTCGTATTATAAGTTTTAATTGTAACCCATCCTCTCCTTTTTATAGGTTGCACCTTGATCTGACGTTTAAACTTAAAATGTTTTTTGGCTAACTTCTATATTTTTTAAAGTTACCTGACGACGACGGTATACAAACTGATTACAATAAAAGGTCAGGTGTAACGTGGATTTTCGATTATGAGACAGGTTCCCCTAAGTGGTCTAAAGCACCGCCAAGCTCTTTGAGTTTTAAATCTTTTTATTCATAGTACTCAGGTAGATAGAAATCAATTTACAGTAAATAATAGTGGGGTATCTAATCCCAGTTTCCCTAAGAACTGTCGCAGATTCAGCTCGAGAGCAGGCTATGATCTATTTATTTTATGTATGAATTTCACTTCCCAATAAATAATCGTATAGCTCGATGTGCTGCCTAACTGCCTTTTCAACCTATATAATATGATTCGGCCATCTTGGTCTAACCGCGGATGCTGGCACCAAGTTTACCAGGCCTAGTGTATACTAAGCTAACTCAGAATTTCATCTTTTTATTAATATTAAACACTGATGTTAGCGGGACTTTTCAAAGCATCATATCTAACATAATACCTAAGAGAGGCAAAGCTAATTAAAGTATAATACTTAAGTGAGTTTGCTGTAATCTCTTCCTCGCCTCGTTCAATAAATATCATGTGTTTTTCTTAATTTGCACCATATACGTAGGTCAGAGCCAAGCCTAATTGTGATTGTAACTTTGTGATTACTAAACTTAAATTATTATAGGAGAACCCATCTTGAGTACGAAGTAGGTTGGGCAAGCGGTTGGCTCAGTTCCTATAGTGTTAAAATAAGAGCACGTTAGATTTTCATTCTGAAGGTATAAATTTATTTATTAGGAATAAATCTCTTGAGTATGAAGTAGTACAGTTGCCTTCCAAGCAGAAAGATTAATCAATTTTAAAAGAGATAAATTTACATAGCGGTGTTAGGGCACGAAGAATTTTGATTTCTTAGGAAAGGATCATTATCCTTCTAGTAAGGTTTTAAGTTAACGACAAACTATAAGCCTTCAAAGCTTAAAATAAAAAAGAATTTTTAAACCTTGCCCGCCATAGTTTCACTGTATAAAACGCCGACTTGCAAACTCGGAGAAGGAAGTAAATTTCCTGGTGCGTGTAAAATTGTTTGATGGCTGAGTTAGCAGGCGGTAGACTGTAGATCTATTAACGGAGTTAATTCTCCTCAACAAAGTGTAAAATAAGCTAAATTCTAAGCTATTGGGTTCATACCCCAAATATGAATGTTTAATTCTTTTACAATAGTAATTTTATAACGTAGTTTATTATATTTAGTTATTAATGGGGGTGTTCATCGGAATATAGTGTGATTAAAAGGCAGAAGATATATGCTTGAATTAGACTAATACCAAATTCAAAGATAGTGTAGAAGACTTGAATTAAAACGATGAAAAGAGTTGAAAAGACTGAGGATATAAAGATTCTGGCTGTTAGGTAGTTTCCGACTAGGGTAAGAACGATATGGCCAGCACTTATATTAGCGGCTAATCGCACGGATAGGGTGATGGGTCGTACCATAATTCTTACTGTTTCCACAATTACTAGGAAGGGATTTAGCGCAGCTGGAGCTCCTATAGGGAGGAGGCCGGCCACGACCGCTCGTGGGTCAAAGAAGACAGCTGAAACAATTAGTCTAAGTCAGAAGGGCAGACCTAGGGAGAGGGAAACTGCTAAATGTCTAGTTGGGCTAAACACGTAAGGGATCATTCCTCTTAGGTTAATAAAGATTAAAAATAGGAAGAGAGCGGTGACTACGTTGATAAAGCCTCCTAAATTCAAACCAAATGATCGGAAGATTTGGGAAGTTACTGTATCCTTAAAAATTATGATTATCGTCCTTCATCGAGGAGAGGTAACTCAGTACCAAGAACTAAAAAGCAGGATGGTGGCTAGGGAAAAGAATCATATTAATATATACAAGGATATAAAAACTTGGTTGTTGTCATCAAAAGATGAGAAGATATCTACAAGCATTCTTTATCAGTTTCATTTATTCTCTTCTAAATCTGAAGATTTTAGGCTCTCACTTTTATAATATACCTTACTTGATCATCAAATTAATACTGAGATGCATAACACTGCTGTTCAAAATAATAGGAATAGAAAGATTCAATTTAGTGGGGATAGCTGAGGCATATAAAAAGTACTAAGTCAGGTTAGTAACGTTAGGCTGACAACCTAATATTATATTTTAACTAACTTTTTAGTCAAAGATTATTCGGAAACATTAACTACCCATTCCATAAAGTTTTCTAAAGGAACTGCCTCAACAACAATAGGTATAAAGGAGTGGTTGGCTCCACAGATTTCGGAGCACTGTCCATAAAACACGCCTGGATATTTGATAAAAAAACTTAATTGGTTAAGCCGCCCCGGAATTGCGTCTGCTTTCACTCCTAAGGAAGGTACTGTTCAGGAGTGGATTACATCTGCTGACGTAACGAGAACTCGAATATCAGTTTGGGTTGGGAGGACAACACGGTGGTCTACTTCTAATAGCCGGAAGTCCCCTGGTTCTAATTCGTTCGTTGGGACCATATATGAGTCAAACTCAATATCTAAAAAATCAGAGTATTCGTAGCTTCAATATCATTGATGTCCAATTCTTTTTACAGTCAATCTACAGTCTCCAACTTCATCTAGTAAGTAGAGCAAGCGGAGGGAAGGAAGGGCGAGAAAAATTAAAATAATGGCTGGAATAATTGTTCAAATCGTCTCGATTTCTTGTCCTTCAACTAAGGATCGACAAGTGTATTTATTCATTATTAAAGAGAGAGCAGCATAGCCAACCAAGCTAATAATTATAACGAGAATTATCATGGCATGGTCATGGAAGAAGATTAACTCTTCTATAAGGGGAGATGCTGCGTCTTGAAATCCTAATTGTCCTCATAGACTCATATCTTATATTATAAAAATAAATTAGTGATCTATTCAGCAACCAGAGCTCCGGTTTCTGGGGCATTGTGGAAATCAGCTGGAAGAATATTATCTCATTCTAGGGCAGTTCTGAGATGCGTTCTTCAGACCACGCTACGTTGAGAAATTAGAGCCTCTCATACGATTACTATGAAATATAGTACGGCTACGAACGAAATCATAGACCCTATAGAGGAAATGACATTCCATTTAGTGTAGCAGTCTGGGTAGTCTGAGTATCGTCGAGGTATACCGCTCAAGCCTAGGAAATGTTGGGGGAAGAAAGTTACATTTACACCAATGAATATAATATAGAAATGAGCTTTTGTTCATCGTCTGTGGAGTGTGACTCCGCTAAGAAGGGGGAACCAGTAGTTGAAGGCTCCAAATAAGGCAAATACGGCTCCTATAGATAGAACATAGTGGAAGTGGGCTACAACATAATAAGTGTCATGAAGTATAATGTCTAGGGAAGAATTAGAGAGGACAATACCAGTTAAACCTCCAACTGTAAAGAGGAAAATGAACCCGAGAGCTCAAAGCATAGGAGTTTCGTATTTAATTTTAGCTCCGTGAATAGTTGCTAGCCAGCTGAAAACTTTAATTCCAGTAGGCACAGCAATGATTATAGTGGCGGCTGTGAAGTAAGCCCGGGTGTCTACGTCTATTCCTACTGTAAATATATGATGGGCCCAGACGATGAAACCTAAGACACCAATTGCTAATATAGCATAAATCATACCTAGGGTTCCAAAAGTTTCTTTTTTTGAGGAGTAGTGGCTTACAATATGAGAAATTATACCGAATCCTGGTAAAATCAGAATATAGACTTCTGGGTGACCAAAGAATCAGAACAAGTGTTGATATAAGATAGGATCTCCACCTCCGGCCGGGTCGAAGAAAGCAGTATTAAAGTTTCGATCTGTCAGCAGCATTGTAATGGCCCCGGCCAAAACTGGTAGAGAGAGAAGAAGGAGAATGGCGGTGATTTTTACGGATCATACAAACAAAGGAAGTCGTTCAAACTGTATACCTCGTCACCGTATATTAATAATAGTTGTAATAAAGTTTACAGCACCTAAAATTGACGAAACACCTGCTAAGTGAAGGGAGAAGATGGCAAGATCTACAGATCCACCAGCGTGGGCAAGGTTTCCAGCTAAAGGAGGGTAGACGGTCCATCCGGTTCCGACTCCGCTTTCAACCGCGGCTGAAGAAAGGAGCAGTAGCAGGGCAGGAGGGAGGAGTCAGAAACTTATATTATTTAAACGAGGGAATGCTATGTCTGGGGCTCCTAATATTAAGGGAACCAGCCAGTTTCCGAATCCTCCAATTATCATAGGTATTACTAGGAAGAAAATTATAACAAAAGCATGGGCGGTTACAATTACGTTATATAGTTGATCATCTCCTAAGAGAGCTCCGGGCTGACCTAGTTCTGCTCGAATTAACAGTCTAAGAGCTGTACCAACTAGTCCTGATCATATGCCAAATAAAATATATAAGGTACCAATATCTTTGTGATTTGTAGAAAATAATCAACGCATATAGAAAGAATTATAGAGTTTCGAGAGAATTCATTATCAGGATCAATAATCCCCCAAATAAATTTACTAGAAGAAGCCTTATTAATAAGATGTTAGTTTTTTCGAATCACTTTTTTATGTTGCTATTATTTTTTAGGTTGTTCAGGAGTAATGAAAAAAAGAGACCCAAGTAATAGAAGAGGCTTATGACCGATCCAATAATAAGAATGAAGACGAATGATCAGAGGTAGCTGTTAACGCTAATTATTATGACAAGTCACTTCGAAATAAAACCTAGTAAAGGGGGTAGGCCCCCTAGGGACAGTAATATAAATATAACACTTGTTTGGTTTAGGCCGGATTTTTTAGGTGAGCCTAAATTTTTTATTGTGCTGGAGTCCCTATATCACAGGGTTATAAATAGGCAAAATGAAATAAATATATAGATTACGAAGTACGTTTTTATAACTCATTCCCTATGAAGGAGCCCAAACATAATCCATCCTAGGTGACCAATAGACGAATAGGCCAAGAGAGCTCGCACTTGAGTTTGGTTAATTCCTCCGATGCCACCTACTATACTTGATCCGGCTGAAATCGCGCAGAGAACCAGGAATAGGCTGTAAGAAAATCCAAACTGGAACAAGGACATGGTTAAAAAGAGGGGGGCTAATTTTTGCCATGTAGCTAAAAGCAGGCAGGACAGTCAAGACAAGCCAGCCATAACTCTGGGGAGTCAAAAATGGAAGGGAAATATACCTAGTTTAATAAACAGCCCTGCAATTAGAATAAAAAGAGAAGCTGAGGATCCCATGTCCCTAGAAGCTAATACTTCTCAGGTGAATGAGAGCCTATATAATCTTAGTCTACCAAAGATTAGGAGGCTTGATCCCAATGCTTGGGCAACAAAATACTTTACTGCGGACTCCCTTCTCGATATGCTTTTTTGGTACACTAACAGAGGGAGGAACCCAATTAGGTTGACTTCGAGGCCCGCTCAGATGCCCAGTCAATGTGTCGAAGAAATAGAAAATAATGTGCCAATTCTTATAACGGAGAAAAATATATATCTAAAGGGGAGACTAGAGAACATAAGAAAAAGGATAAAATCGAATTACCCAAAGCAAAGTTAGCAGCCCTGCTTTACTCCAAGTTTTTTCTTTATTGGGCTCAATCTAAGGACCCTTCATTTCATTCGTGAAACAAACCAACGATTAAGATTACTAGAAAGCTGAAGGCTCCGAGTCTTAGTTGAAGGGTGAACCTGTATGATATACTGGTTAGAATGGGAAAGAGTAGTACGATTTCCACATCAAAAATTAAAAAGATGATTGCTAAAAGGAAAAATCGCATAGAAAATGGTAGACGTGCTGATTTAATAGGATCAAACCCACATTCAAATGGGGAGCTTTTTTCTCGGTCTCTAATTCTTCGTTTAGCTAAGATCCATCCTAAGGCTATTACTACACATGAAAGGATTAAAGCTACAATTGTTCTTCAAACTGTTCTAAGCATTATAGTAGCGTCAGAGATATATAGCATCCCATGTTAATCAACATCAATGATTTCCGTTCATCCGGCGTAACGCTGCTGCTAAACGGGTGATAAATATTCTCACAGTCTTCTAATTAACAGTTAGATGCCTCTTTTTGGCTTCCATTTATATGACCTATAATATGAAGAAGGACTTTCACCACCAAGGTACGGGCCGAAACCGTATGCAAATTTCTCGCTTTTCATATTTTGGTGACCTAAGAACTAAATTAGTCCATTTTTTGAATGCAAATCAAATCTTTTATGCTTAAAGTATTAAGTCCTTCTTAGAGGCTTTAATGTCAGCCGTTTCTAGATTAAAAGTCTAGCACTTAAATCTCAGTCATCTAAGATGTTCAAGAGTTAGGTTAGCATCCTCATCAGTAAATTGACAGGTACAGGAATAATCATACTACATCCACAAAGTGCCAGTATCAGGCTGCTGCCTCAAAGCCGAAGTGATGGCCAGTTGAGAAGTGCTGAAGTCAGACTCGAGCTAAGCAGACCAGTAAAAAGCTGCTTCCAATGAGGACATGGAGTCCATGAAATCCAGTGGCAACAAAAAATGTTGAGCCATATGCGCCATCCGCAATAGTGAACGAGGCCTCATAGTATTCTCCTCCTTGAAGGAAAGTGAAGTATATACCCAGAATTACAGTCCCGATCAGGCCCTGCAGCCCTCCTGGGTTGTCTCCTTCTATTAGACTATGATGAGCTCACGTAACAGTGACCCCAGAAGCTAAAAGGACTCCTGTATTTAATAATGGTACTTCAAATGGGTTCAGTGGGACAATTCCTGCGGGTGGTCAGCAGGATCCTAATTCTGGAGTGGGGGCGAGACTCCTGTGAAAGTAGGCTCAAAAGAATGCAAAGAAAAAGCAGACCTCGGAAATAATAAAAAGAATTATTCCCCAACGAAGGCCTTTGGAAACCTGAATTGTATGAAATCCTTGGAAAGTGGCTTCCCGAATTACATCACGTCACCATTGAATTATTGTTATAACAATTAAGATTACACCTAAAATCGCGGTGATGTAACCATAGCCGTGGAATCAGCCAGCAAGGCCAGAGGTTAAGAAAAGGGCACCCATAGATCCGGTTAGAGGCCATGGACTAAATTCTACTAAATGAAATGGATTTCGTCCCAT